CGTGCGCATAAAGACCATAAAAAGAGTCTCGTTTTATGGTTCTTTCATATACGTTTTCTTTAATTGAATGAACGTTCTGATTCTCAAATTCTCAAAATACTTCAATTGGTACACGCAAGAAATAGGCTAATTCAGCAGCCTTTTGTTCAATTTCTCGTGGAGTCAAATTCTCATCAGTACGGGTCAAGGGAATGGACCCCTGGCCTCGGATGTCCATATAAAGAACACGACGAGCATAAATACCCTCTTTAACTTCTATTCTAACGGACTGAATATCTTTTATAAGGAATCGGAGGAATATGCGACGATTTTTTCCCGGAAATCCCCAACGAAAAATACGGACTACTCCTTCCTTTCTATCGAATCGATCATAACCACTACCTACATTCCAGGAAATTGTGCACCACAAATAAGAGCTGATAAAGAGACCCGCAATTCCGTAGAAAGACATCACGATTCCTTGTGGAAAAAAAATGATTTGCTGAGGCGGAAAAAAAGATAGCAAATTTCTACCAAGATAACTGGAAGTTCCAACTAATAAGAAGCCTAATGAACCTAAAAAAAGGATAAAGGCCCAGCAGAAATTACTTATTTTTCGAGACCCCGTTATAAGTTCTATCCATATATCGTCTGATCGCCAAGTCATACTTTACTCGATTGCATTTTATTGGAATTGAGATAATACCCCAGAGAAATTTGACTTTACTTTTTTGTTTCCGAAGTAACTCTCATCAACTAGCACTAGTTTGAGGTGAACTAGCACTAGTTTGATGTCAACCTTTAGGAGTAATTCATCAAATTGGTTAAATCTAAAATAATAACATACTCTTTATTTAATACGATTCCACTATACATATCGATATACATATAGATTCACCGACTACATTTCAGCCATCCAGAGATCCTGATCTATTTGAAAATTGCTAGAATTGATATATCCATATATCATGTTTCTGCGGGCATAAGAGTTTTTTCCTTTATGTTCGGCGGAAATCACATGTTATACTATATTCCAAGAAATGGATATCCGTGTTATGATACAAGTCCACGTTTTCAAAAAAAAAAATGGATGAGATTGGGTCCCGGTGGATCTAAACAATCTTGTTTTTTTGAACATGAAGAAATAAAGAAGCCATTGCAATTGCCGGAAAGACTAGGCCTACTAACGGCACAAAAATAGACGGAAGGTTCAAATTTGTCATAGGAGGGGTACCTCGATTTACTATTTGTATCTGTTATTATTATTATATAAATAAAGATATCTTGTAATAATTATAATTAAATTAAGAATTTGAATTCTAATTAGATAATATTTATTATTAATAGAGAAGAATTTGTAATAGAGAAGAATTTGAAATTCTTAGTATAGATCTAAGCATCTATATATCTAAATCTAACTGAGTACGTATAATAAGAATAAGTGCAAAGAATGTAGAACTGTAGAACTAAATAAATGGACTTAGTCATCTCCTACATGAGAAAGATATGTATGATAATAAACTTTATTATTTTTCTTCATTTCTTTGTCTTTTGTTCTTATCTTCTAATTTTCTAAAAATAGATAAAGAGTTTTTTACCGATTATCGAAAGATTCGTTCGAATCCGACCCAACATGAATTTTTAGCTAAAATGGTTTTTCGGGAGATAGAGAAAGATACAAAACTCTATTATCTATATTGAAATTTCAAATATTATCTATATTGAAATTTCAAATTATATACCTAAGACAAGAAAAAATGCGTTTTATTTTCCGAATTTCACGAAAGGAAGAACTCACTCTTGGTGATGGTGATAACGGCTTCTCGATTCGTAATCAGGAATATAAATATAGGTCAAAAAAAGAGCTATACTCAACTTTAGTTTTAATTCTTTCTACAATTCGATCTTCGATCACCAAGGAAAAGGCCATTATTATCTTATTTACTTTGATTCCGATAAACTAACTACTTTTTGCTACAAACACAAAAAAAAATAATTGAACTTAGTGCTCTACTTGATTTTGCTTGACTTTTGATTCAAAGGAAAAAAGGCGTGGAGCTTAAATAACTCACTCAGAACGCTTTTTAAAAGATTACGTGGTACAATTAGGTCGAATAAACCCTTCTGGAATAAGTATTCAGCTGCTTGTGAACCTTCGGGTATTGTTTTATTCAATGTTTGTTCAATTACTCTTTTACCTGCAAATGCAATGTAGGCATTGGGTTCGGCAATAATGATATCCCCCAACATACCAAAACTAGCTGTCACTCCACCAGTTGTCGGAGATGTAAGGATTGATACATAAAATAATTTTTTATTAAATTGATAATCATATAAAGCAGACGAGATTTTAGCCATTTGCATCAAGCTCAAACTTCCTTCCTGCATGCGCGCCCCCCCAGAAGCACACACTATAATAAGAGGTAATTTTTGATTGGCAGCGTGTTCAATCAAACGGGTGATTTTCTCTCCGACTACGGATCCCATACTACCCCCCATAAACTGAAAATCCATAACCCCA